ATACTGGAAATTATGATCAAGGATTACTCTATCAACCACTATCTACGTCAGAGATCCCTCCTGAAACTGAAACATTTTTTAAATACACAAATACACAGCAGGGTCAGTATCTTCCCACGAATTAGTGAATTAGGAAAGCTTCTATTCTACATCATTAAGACTATTAGACATCATTAAGAAAAGAAGAAGCAAGCCAATCTTCACAAATTTCATACTAAATGTGAAATATGTAGACAAAAAAATGCGGGAGATAAAAAAGATGCAAGGTTGTTTGTCTGCTCGGCTAGTCAAACACGGGCTAGTTCATAGATCTTTGGGCTTCGATTACCAAGGAATAGAGACTTTACAAATAAAGCCCGCGGATTGGCATTCCATTGCTGTCATTTTATATGTATATGGTTACAATTATCTACGTTCCCAATGTGCCTACGATGTAACACCAGGCGGACTGTTAGCTAGTGTGTATCATCTTACGAGAGTGGCGTATAGTATAGATCAACCGGAAGAGGTATGCATAAAAGTATTTGCCCCAAGGAGGAATCCTAGAATTCTGTCTGTTTTCTGGGTTTGGAAAAGCGCGGATTTTCAAGAAAGGGAGTCTTATGATATGTTCGGAATTTCGTATGAGAATCATCCGCGCTTGAAACGCATCGTAATGCCCGAAAGTTGGATAGGGTGGCCTTTACGTAAGGATTATATTGCCCCCAATTTTTATGAAATACAAGATGCTCATTGAATAATAATAAACGAATCTTTACTTATATAACTACGTATTTTCAAGGAATAGTTAGACCTTCTCTTATAGAGCAAAAGAATCATTGTAGTCTCCGTCATATTCTTCATAGGACTTTATTTTTTCCTATTCTACATATATGATATATGATATGACATTTCTATTATTCTATTTTTATTTATTAGAAATATATAGATAGATGGACTAAAAAAATATAGATAGATGGACTAAAAAAAAAAATGAAGAATTCAGAATTCATTGAGATTCTCAAGTTCTGAAGATACTTAGTTCGGACGAGTCGGAGGAATAGGGTGAACTAACCTAAGAGAGTTCCGCATCATGAACTTTGTACCGCGCACATCCCTTAATCGGCTATAGAAAGAGATGGGCTGTCGAAAGTTACATGGAGGGAATGAAGAAATAGAAAATAGAATATGAGATGAAAGAAAACACAAAGAAATGAAAGAGGACCGAAGTCTATTTGTACGGTATCTGAGATGAATCGTAGATAGTCCCCCCACCCTCTAGACTAGAGACTAGATTTTTTTGAGTTTTTTTAATCAACTAAATTAACCTTTCGAATATGATTAAGTTTTTTTTTGAACGAGGCGGGGCCACAGTGTGAAAAAAGAAATCAAGAATAAAAAAACTCGAATTATTCTCTTTTCCCTAAATTATGTTCTTTTAAAATTATTTTCTTTTACATATTAAATTAAATATAAATATATATAATATTAAATATATACGCTTTATATTTCTATATGAATAAAGCGTAGAGCTCCAGACACCTAGATGGATAAGTATGTATCACGATACATACTATTAATGTAATGAATATCTATATCAATCAATTTGATAGAATAGATACTCAATACAAATGAATCATGTGCCAGGAACCAGATTTGAACTGGTGACACGAGGATTTTCAGTCCTCTGCTCTACCAGCTGAGCTATCCCGACCATTCTCAATGCATCATCTTTTTTTTTATTTTACTAAACGAATTTGGTCTATGTCAATTAAAAATGAAAAAGACGAAAAAAAGGATTACAAGGTTTTATCCCGGCCCTAAACTTTTGTGGATCTTCACAATGAAGACTTTCTAGGTTTCGGTACGAGGAAGAGTATAGATTGTTAATGATTCTTCAAAAGGGGATTCCTTTCTCAAGGATGTTCATTTCTACGTGTATCATATCTATTCTACGATTTGTGATAAGAAAAAATTTGGCTCATATCCATTTGTGAAAAAGTAGAATGAATGAGACAGATAACGACTTTTGAAACGTTAACAAAAAGGAAAAGAGAATAGAAACAATAATTAGGGAATCGGAGCCAAAGAGGCCTTTTTGGGGATAGAGGGACTTGAACCCTCACGATTTCTAAAGTCGACGGATTTTCCTCTTACTCTAACTTTCATTGTTGTCGGTATTAACATGTAGAACGGGACTCTATCTTTATTCTCCTCCGATTAATCAGTTCCTCAAAATAAAAAGATCTATCAGACCTTGGAGTGAATAATTTGATCAATTAATATTCGACTCTTTCTTCAACTTGGAATCAATTGACAACAATTCGCTTATTTGCCATATAATATAAATAGGACAAAATAATAAAGTCAGGTCATCATTAATCATTTGAAGATAGTATTTCAGTATATATATGTATATAGGTTTATCCTTTACTTTAGCATTTTGAAAGTTGTGACGGAAAGATTCCTTTACTAACGCAACGCGGTCAACCCAACTCCATTTGTTAGAACAGCTTCCATT